ATGTGCAATATTGCAATAGTATAATATACACATCAAACAATATAGATATAACAAACATGTCTGTACATATCAAGTGCAAAAAACACTTCTAGAGCTTTTTCTGTTTCCGGGGGGTTTACAGAAGTCTTAGAGATCTTAGGAGTTTGGGGGGGTAGGGGGGGTTTAACGCGCAGAAACCGGGGGGGATAATAGGAAAGTTAGGAGAAAATTAAGATATCTGACTAAACTTTATGCTCTTGATATCAGTTATGCAATTCTTCTATCAATATCTTATCATCATTCATACTATTTCCATTAGGCAAGGAAAATGTTCAACCTTGTCTGTCATATCTGTATGCACTCTGAGATGTCAAATGAAAGGAAAAAAAAAAAAGGAACCCCCCACACCCTGGAAAGAACGCCCGGCTTGGTGGGTAACGAGGAGTATGTATTACCACCATTAACTTATGCAAGCGTCGATGAAAGTATGAGGGATTATAACAATCATTGACCCTGAAGTAGGAACCAGATGCCAGGAATAATTCACTGAGTGAAACCCCCACGAATACTTGTCCCTCACCTTCAATAACCGTTAACATTAAGGAATCAACTGATGGTGGGCTCTTACTACATTAAATATTGTAAACGAATAGGATGGTGGATACTTGGTATATCTTGACAGATGAGAGGTGTGATCGGTCTTAAACTATCGCCCAGCAATTAATTATTATATTAATGGAATATATCAGTTATGGTTTATGTACCCCTTAGTTATCATGTCCTCAACAAATATGTGGTAAATATATCTATGTCCTTATAAATTTTATGTATTTATATATAGGATATGTTTGATATAAAACAATGGTGTTAATACATACATGCACTACGTTTACATCGAGGGCAGAGCCCGGCAAGGAATAGTCTAGCTAGGATCCTAGCTTTGGGAGCTAGGGGTAGGGGTTAAAATCCCTTTTCTTTGAAGCAGTAGGAAGGATTTTAACCTTCGACGTCCGGTTTACAAGACTGGCGCTCTGGCGCTGAGCTACTAATGCAGTGTCATTCAAGGATTTTGTTCTCTAGTCAGCCGGTGAGGGGGGCGAGGACGAGAAAAAGAAAAAAGTAGAGAAAAGATGCAATTTGCCCGATGATAACGAAGGGGTGTTCAACGGGTATGCCTCCAATTCAGGTGAGGACGGCGACGTCTGCAACTAGAAGCCAGAAGAGAAATTGTGTGATAGGGCGGAAGGTTAAGCCTCGTTGTTTAGAGGTGTGAAGAATGGGTACTACTATTAAAACAAGGATTGAGAATAGGAGGGCGAGGACTCCTCCAAGTTTATTAGGAATTGAGCGGAGGATGGCGTAGGCAAATAGGAAATACCACTCGGGTTTGATGTGGGGCGGGGTAACTAGGGGGTTTGCAGGGGTGAAGTTGTCGGGGTCTCCGAGGAGGTTGGGGGAGAAAAGGGCTAGGGAGATAAGGGCAATTAAAAGGACTGCGAAACCTAATAGGTCTTTGTAGGAGAAGTAGGGATGAAAGGAGATTTTGTCGGAGTCTGAGTTTAGGCCTGTGGGGTTGTTAGATCCGGTTTCGTGTAAAAAAATAAGGTGAACTATCGTTGCAGCTGCAATAATGAAGGGAAGGAGGAAGTGAAAGGCAAAAAAGCGAGTTAGGGTGGCATTGTCTACGGAAAACCCTCCTCAAATTCATTGAACTAAAGAATTGCCAATGTACGGGACTGCGGAAAGAAGGTTCGTGATGACGGTGGCGCCTCAGAATGACATTTGTCCTCAGGGGAGGACGTATCCCACGAAAGCTGTTATTATAGTTAAAAGGAGGAGGATTACTCCAACATTTCAGGTTTCTTTGTATAGGTAGGAACCATAATATAAGCCTCGGCCAATGTGGAGATAAATACAAATGAAGAAGAAAGATGCGCCGTTAGCGTGCATATTTCGGATGAGTCAGCCGTAGTTGACGTCACGACAGATGTGGGCAACGGAGGAAAAGGCGGTGGCGATGTCGGAGGTGTAGTGCATGGCTAGGAAGAGGCCTGTCAGGATTTGGGCGGCTAGACAGAGTCCTAGAAGAGACCCAAAGTTTCATCAAACGGAGATGTTTGAAGGAGCTGGGAGGTCAACTAGTGCGTCGTTTGCAATTTTTAGGAGGGGATGGGTTTTTCGGAGGCTGGCCATTATTGTTTTTGTAGTTGAATTACAACGGTGGTTTTTCAAGTCATTAGTCCTGGTTAAAATCCTGGCAGAAACTATGGTTTACATTATGTTTATATTTTTGTTAGGGCTGGTGGTGGGACTTGCGGCGGTTGCTTCTAACCCCTCGCCGTATTTTGCGGCGTTGGGGTTGGTTGCGGTGGCAGGCATGGGGTGTGGGGTATTGGTGGGGCATGGGGGCTCCTTTTTATCTTTAATTTTATTTTTAATCTACTTGGGAGGGATATTGGTAGTGTTCGCATATTCGGCAGCGTTAGCCGCTGAGCCCTACCCGGAGGGCTGAGGGAGCTGGCCCGTACTAGGGGTAATAGTGGCTTATGTATTGGGAGTGTGTGCGGCAGCGGGCTTATTTTGAGGGGGATGGTACGATGGGGCTTGAGTTTCAGCTGACGAATTTGCTGAGTTTGGGGTTTTTCGGGGGGATATTGGAGGGGTAGCTTTGATGTATTCGGTTGGTGGGGGCGTTTTGGTGATGGGGGCTTGAGTGTTATTGCTAACGCTGTTTGTGGTGTTGGAGTTAACACGGGGGCTGAGTCGGGGAGCTCTTCGAGCTGTTTAATAAAGCAATAGTAGGAGGGCTAGGCCGAAGGTAAAGAAGAAGAGGGAGAGATAGGTCTTGATTATACCTTGTTGAATATTATTGGTTGTTGTAATTAAAGGGAGGTTGAGGGAGGCAGCTGCTTTTGGGCCAACCTTTTCTAGTCATGTTTGGTCGACTGTCTGGGAGGCGATGGCCTGCCCTAGAGCCAGGCTTAGTTTGGGGGCGAGGCGATGGACAATTATTGGAAAAAAGCCTAGTATATTAGAAAAATGGTGGGGGGAGAGCTTTGGAGTTGGTTTATACTGTTTATTGGTTAGGGAGGCAAGCTCTAGTGCAGTAAGAAGGCCAATAATACTTACTAAGAGGGCGGCAGCTTTGAGGAGAAAGGGTATGGTTATAATGGGTGTTTTTAGAGGAGTAATGTTGGAGGTAATTAGGAGGCCCGCGATTACGCTTCCTCAGGCTAGGCGTTTGATGGGGTTAATAACTGTTAAGTTATTTTCGTTAATAGGGGAGAGTGGGTTGAAGCGGGGGTGTCCTATTGAGACAAAGAAAACAACCCGGAGGCTATAAATAGCGGTGAAGGAAGTGGCTAGGAGGGTGAGGAAGAGGGCTCAGGCGTTTAGGTAAGATGTGTTTAGGGCTTCAATAATAGCATCTTTTGAGAAGAAGCCTGCTAAGAAGGGGGTTCCTGTGAGAGCGAGACTTCCAATGGTTAAGCAGGAAGATGTAAAAGGGGTCAGGTGATGTATGCCTCCCATTTTCCGGATGTCTTGTTCGTCGTTTAGGCTGTGAATAATAGACCCTGAGCAGAGGAAAAGTATAGCTTTAAAGAATGCGTGAGTGCAGATGTGAAGGAAGGCAAGTTGGGGCTGGTTTAACCCAATTGTGACTATTATTAGGCCTAGTTGACTTGATGTTGAGAAAGCAACGATTTTTTTGATGTCATTTTGGGTGAGGGCGCAGGTCGCAGTAAAGAGGGTGGTGAGGGCCCCTAAGCAAAGGCAAATAGTGAGGGCAGTTTGGTTGTTTTCTAGCATTGGGCTTATACGGATAAGAAGAAAAATACCTGCTACGACCATGGTGCTTGAGTGCAGTAGGGCAGAGACCGGTGTAGGACCTTCTATGGCAGAAGGAAGCCACGGATGGAGGCCAAATTGGGCGGATTTGCCAGTGGCAGCAATAATGAGGCCAATAAGGGGGTAAGTTAGGTCAAAGTCTTTGGACAGTGTAAATATTTGTTGTATTTCTCAAGAGTTAAGGGAGGTTGCAATTCAAGCTATAGCAAAAATTAAGCCAATATCTCCTACTCGGTTATAGATCACCGCCTGAAGGGCAGCGGTGTTTGCGTCTGTGCGGCCATACCATCAGCCGATAAGAAGAAAGGACATAATTCCAACCCCCTCCCAACCGATAAATAGTTGAAACATATTGTTCGCGGTTACAAGGATAATTATGGCAATGAGGAAGATTAGTAAATACTTAAAGAATCGGTTTATGTAGGGGTCGGCGTGCATATATCAGGAGGCAAATTCTAGGATTGACCATGTGACATAAAGGGCGATGGGGGTGAAGATGACTGAGTAGGTGTCAAACTTGAGACTGAGGTTGATGTCAAAAGTGTGGGTGTTTATTCAAGTCCAGCTGGTAATAATTGTTTCTGCGCCTTCATTGAGGAAAAGGCAGAGAGGAAGAATACTAGTAAAGAAGGCTCATTTTACTGCTGTTTTTACTTGGGTTAGGGCTCAGTTGGGGGGAAGAGGGTGGGGAGAAAAGGAGAAAAGGATGGGAAGTGTGAGAAGTAAAAAAATGAGAATTAGGCTGGAGGTTATTATAGTTGGGGTATGGTGCATAGCTGCTACTTGGATTTGCACCAAGAGTTTTTGGTTCCTAAGACCAACGGATGAGCTGTTATCCTTTAGAAGCGGGGCGAGGGAGCTCAGGAGTTTAACCCAAGGGGCAAAAATTAGCAGTTTTTGTTGTTGTCAACCTCTCTCGGCGGATAAGGGGATTTTAACCTCTGTTTTTAGAACCACAATCTAATGTTTTTGTTAAACTATATCTACAGGCAGTTCAACCTCAGATTAATTCGGGCTTGGAGATTAAAAGAATTAGGGGGAGGAGATGAAGGGTTAGGAGCAGGTGTTCTCGGGAGTGTGTTGGGTCAAGGGACACAATATGTGCTGGTAGGGGCCCACGCTGTGTTATGAGGAATATATACAGGGAGTAGCCTGCGGTGACTAGGGTCCCAGTTCCTGTAAGTGCAATCGTTCATCAGGACCAGTGGAATAAGGAGGTAATAATTATCAGTTCCCCTATTAAATTTGGAAGAGGGGGGAGGGCAAGGTTTGCAAGGCTGGCAATGAATCATCATGCGGTTATTAGGGGCAAGACCATTTGAAGTCCTCGGGCTAAGACCATGGTCCGGCTATGTGTTCGTTCGTAATTTGTATTGGCTAGACAGAAGAGGGCGGAGGAAGTTAGGCCATGTGCGATTATTAGAATGAGGGCGCCTGTAAAGCCCCAGGGAGTTTGGATCAGAATGCCTGCTGCTACGAGGCCCATATGGCTTACTGAGGAGTAAGCAATTAGAGATTTTAAATCTGTTTGGCGGAGGCAGATGGAACCTGTTATGATTACTCCTCAGAGGGCAAAAATAATAAAGGGGTAGCTGAGTTCCTTGGTGAGGGGCTCTAGCATAATCATTATTCGTATTATTCCGTAGCCCCCTAGTTTTAGTAAAACTGCGGCTAGTACCATGGAACCGGCGATAGGGGCTTCAACGTGTGCTTTGGGAAGTCAAAGGTGGGCTCCATAGAGGGGTATTTTTACTAGAAAGGCGAGCAAGCAACCGATTCATCATAGTTTGTCGGCGAAAGATAAAAGTTGTAGGGAAGGGGCATATTGTAGTGTCAAAAGAGATAGCGTCCCGGTAGTGTTTTGGAGAAGCAAAAGGGCGACGAGTAGTGGGAGGGAGCCTGCTAGTGTATAAAATAGAAAGTAAGTGCCCGCGTTTAATCGTTCTGTCTGGTTTCCTCAGCGAGTAATAATTACTAGAGTTGGAATGAGGGTAGCTTCAAATATAATATAAAATATAATTACTTCGGTTGCACTGAAGGCTATAATGAGGAAGATTTGTAGGGATGTAAGAAGAGTAATGTATATTCGTTGACGGGAGAAGGGTTCAGAGGCTGCGTGGTTTTGGCTTGCAAGAATTATTAGGGGGAGAAGTCAGCAGGTTAGTGCGAGGAGGGGGGTGGAGAGGGGGTCAGTTGCCATGTAAGGGCCAATGAAGGACCAGCCTGATTCTGCGGATGATTTTAACCAGGTTAAACTAATTAAGGAAATAACTAAGCTGTAGGAAAGGGCGGAGGATCAGAGGTGTTTGGCTGGGATGACTCAAATAGTGGGAACAAGCATAATAGTAGGGAGGAGAATTTTTAGCATTGTAGAAGATTTAGGCTTTGGAGGCGGTCTGTTCCGTGGGTGCGGGCAGTGGCAACGAGTAGTGCGAGACCGGCGCCTGCTTCACAGGCTGAAAAAGCCAGGAGAAGTATGGGGGAGGCTGAAAAGCTAGCGGAGTTAAGCTGAAGGGTTCATATAGAGAGGGCAATAAATAGGGAGAGTATTATTCCTTCTAAACATAGGAGGGCGGAAAGAAGGTGCGTTCGGTGAAATGCTAGGCCTGCTAGTCCTAGAAGAAAGGTTGAGGAAAAGGCAAAGTGTGTAGGGGTCATTAGACGGTTGTGGATTTTAACCACAAGTTCTTGAGCCGAAATCAAGGGTTTTTCTTAAACTAACAGCCTATTCAGCCCATTCTAGGCCGCCTTGAAGTCATTCATAAATTAGGCCGAGGGTTAATAAGACAAGAACAGCAAAGGCTCAGGTGAATGTTATGAGGGGAGAGGAAAGCTGGTCCCCTCAGGGAAGGGGGAGGAGGAGAGCGATCTCTAAATCGAAGAGGAGGAAGAGGATTGCAACGAGGAAGAAGCGAAGGGAGAAGGGGAGGCGAGCAGATCCTAGGGGGTCGAAGCCACATTCGTAGGGGGAAAGTTTTTCATGGTCAGGGTTTATCTGGGGGAGTCAAAAGGATACAATGGCAAGAATAGTAGAGAGGACAATAGAAATAATGAGTATTGTTGTGACTAGATTCATTATCTTTCCTTGGGGTTTAACCAAGACTGAGTGATTGGAAGTCACGTGTACTAGCTTTAATACTAGAAAGATATGAGCCTCATCAGTAAATTGAGATATATAGGAATAGTCAAACAACGTCTACGAAGTGTCAGTATCAGGCAGCTGCTTCGAAACCAAAGTGGTGATCGGATGTAAAATGATATAGAACTTGTCGTAGAAGGCAGATGGCCAGGAAGGTGGAGCCAATAATTACGTGGAGTCCATGGAAGCCGGTTGCTACGAAGAAGGTGGAGCCATATACTCCGTCTGCGATTGTAAAAGGGGCTTCGTAGTATTCTATGGCTTGAAGAAAGGTAAAATAGAAGCCTAGGAGAATGGTTAGGGCCAGGGACTGGATCGCTTCTTTTCGGTGGCCCTCTATGATGCTGTGGTGTGCTCAGGTGACTGTAACCCCTGAGGCCAGGAGGACGGCTGTGTTGAGTAGTGGAACTTCAAAGGGGTCTAGAGGGGTAATTCCTGTAGGAGGTCAGCAGCCTCCTAGTTCAGGGGTGGGGGCAAGGCTAGCGTGGTAGAAGGCTCAGAAGAAACCTAGGAAGAAGAAAACTTCTGAGGTAATAAAGAGGATCATTCCATACCGGAGGCCTTTTTGGACAGGAGGGGTGTGGTGTCCTTGAAATGTTCCCTCTCGAATAATATCTCGTCATCACTGATATATAGTTAGGAGTAGTAAAACTAGGCCTAGGGCCAATAGGGTTATATCATGAAAGTGCATTCAGATTGCTAAACCGGAGGTTAGGAGAAGGGCGCCTACTGCGCCTGTCAGGGGTCATGGGCTGGGGTCTACTATGTGATATGCGTGTACTTGATGGGCCATTAAACGTTTTCTTGTAGATAGAGGCTTAACAGAAGAACAAAGACATAGGCTTGAATCATGGCTACTGCTACTTCTAGAAGAGTTAGGAGAAATAGCAAGACTGCGGTAAGAATTGCTACTGTGGGCATAAGGGGGAGTAGGACAAAAGCAGCGGTGGCAATGAGTTGAATTAAAAGATGACCAGCTGTGAGGTTTGCGGTTAATCGAACCCCAAGTGCAAGGGGGCGGATGAACAGGCTAATTGTTTCGATAATAATTAGAACAGGAATTAGGAGGGTGGGGGTACCTTCTGGTAATAGGTGTCCTAGGGCATGGGTGGGCTGGTTTCGTATACCAATAATAACTGTTGCAAGCCAAAGGGGGACGGCAAAGGCTATGTTGAGGGAGAGTTGTGTTGTAGGGGTAAAGGTATAGGGGAGAAGGCCAAGCATATTTAAGGTAATAAGAAAGAGTATGAGGGAAGCGAGAAGGGGGGCTCACTTATGGCCTCCTAAGCTTAGGGGCTGGAAAATTTGCTGGGTAAAACGGCCAATAAATCATCCCTGGAGTGTAATGAGACGGTTATTTAGTCAACGTGGGGTGGGCTTAGGGTAAAGAATTCAGGGTAAGCTGAGGGCAAGAGCAATTAGGGGAATTCCCAGGTATGTGGGGCTCATAAATTGGTCGAAAAAGCTTAATGTCATGGTCAGCTTCAGGGCTCTGTTTTGGGTTTTTCTGTGCTTTGAAGAGTGGGGTCGTTTGGGAAGGTATGTGCTAGGACTTTTGGGGGAATGACTGTTAGGAAGACTAATCAGGAGAAGACTAGGATGGCAAATCAAGGTGAGGGATTAAGTTGTGGCATTTCGCTAGGGGTGGGCGGGAGTCACCAGTCTTTAGCTTAAAAGGCTAACGCTATTCCCTATTTAGCTTCTTAGCGAAGCGTCTTCAAGTATTAGGGAGGATCAGTTTTCAAAGTGTTCTAGTGGAACTGCCTCTACTACAATAGGCATAAAACTGTGGTTGGCACCACAAATTTCAGAGCATTGTCCATAAAAGACTCCGGGGCGGGATGCGATGAATGCTGTTTGGTTTAGGCGGCCTGGGACGGCGTCTATTTTTACCCCGAGACTTGGGACGGCTCAGGAGTGGAGGACGTCTTCGGCAGAAATTAGGATTCGAATAGGGGATTCAACTGGGACTACTATTCGGTGGTCTGCTTCCAGAAGGCGAAACTGGCCGGGGGCCAGGTCTTGTGTGGGAATTATATACGAGTCAAATCCGAGGTCCTCATAATCAGTATATTCATAGCTTCAGTATCATTGGTGGCCTATAGCTTTAATTGTGAGGTGGGGATCATTAATCTCGTCTATAAGGTAGAGAATGCGTAAGGAGGGGAGGGCAATAAGAATTAGAATAATAGCCGGGAGTAGCGTTCAAATGATCTCAATTTCTTGAGAGTCTAGAATAAATTTGTTAGTTAATTTGGTTGTTACTATGGCCACAATAATGTAAAGCACGAGGGTGCTAATAAGGAAAACAATTATTAGGGCGTGGTCGTGGAAGTGAAGAAGTTCTTCTATTACAGGTGAAGCTGCATCTTGAAAACCTAGTTGAGAGGGATGTGCCATTGTTGTAAGACACGCGGGGCTTAAACTCGCAATTTTATCTTGACAAGGTAATGTAATAATCGATTTTACTAGTGTCTTATGAAGAAAGTGACAGAGTGGTTATGTGACTGGCTTGAAACCAGTTTATGGGGGTTCAATTCCTCCCTTTCTCGTTAGTGGGGCTTTGAGGGGACGGCAGCAGGTTTTTGGTAGTCTAATCAAGCCTGCTGAACTTGTACGAAGGCCGGTTCTTCGAAGGTGTGATAAGGGGGAGGGCAGCCGTGAAGTCATTCTACGTTTGTTGCTGTGAGTTCCACTGACAAAACTTCTCGTTTAGCGGCGAATGCTTCTCAAATAATAAATAAAAACATAATTACGGCGATTAGGGAAACTATTGAGCCAATTGAAGAGACTGAATTTCAAAGGGCGTAGGCGTCGGGATAGTCGGAGTACCGGCGAGGTATTCCAGCTAGGCCCAGGAAGTGTTGTGGGAAGAAAGTGAGATTTACACCAGCAAATATAACCCCGAAGTGAATTTTGGTTCAGGTGTTGTGTAGTGTGTACCCTGAAAATAGAGGGAATCAGTGGACGAAGCCAGCAACAATGGCAAATACGGCTCCTATTGAGAGGACATAGTGGAAATGGGCAACAACATAATATGTATCATGAAGCATAATGTCTAGGGATGAGTTGGCCAGGACGATTCCGGTTAGTCCTCCGACCGTAAATAGGAAAATGAAGCCTAGTGCTCATAAGAGGGGGGTTTCTCATTTAATTGAACCGCCGTGCAGAGTGGCTAGTCAGCTGAAGACTTTCACCCCGGTTGGGATAGCAATAATTATTGTGGCGGAAGTAAAGTAAGCTCGTGTGTCTACGTCCATCCCTACAGTAAACATGTGGTGGGCCCACACAATAAACCCTAGGAGGCCGATGGCCATTATGGCTCAGACCATGCCCATATATCCGAAGGGTTCTTTTTTGCCTGCATAATACGCAACAATATGGGAGATTATACCAAATCCGGGAAGAATTAAAATATAAACTTCAGGGTGACCAAAGAATCAGAACAGATGTTGATAAAGGATGGGGTCTCCACCTCCGGCAGGATCAAAGAAGGTTGTGTTGAGGTTTCGGTCTGTAAGAAGTATTGTGATGCCGGCGGCAAGGACAGGCAGGGATAAAAGAAGTAATACGGCAGTGATTAGGACAGATCACACAAAGAGAGGTGTTTGATACTGAGAGATAGCAGGGGGTTTTATATTAATAATTGTTGTAATAAAGTTAATTGCGCCAAGAATAGAGGATACCCCGGCTAGGTGAAGGGAGAAGATGGTTAAATCGACAGAAGGCCCTGCGTGGGCGAGATTGCCTGAAAGGGGGGGATAAACAGTTCAACCTGTGCCCGCCCCTGCTTCAACCCCAGAGGAGGCAAGGAGAAGGAGAAATGAGGGGGGAAGGAGCCAGAAGCTCATGTTATTTATTCGAGGGAAGGCTATGTCTGGTGCACCAATCATAAGGGGTACTAGTCAGTTTCCAAAGCCTCCAATTATGATTGGCATTACTATAAAGAAAATTATTACAAAAGCATGTGCTGTAACAATTACATTATAAATCTGGTCGTCTCCGAGGAGAGCGCCGGGTTGGCTTAGTTCTGCTCGAATTAGGAGGCTAAGTGCGGTTCCTACTATTCCGGCCCAAGCACCAAATACTAGATAAAGGGTGCCGATGTCTTTGTGATTAGTTGAGAAGAATCAACGTGTGATTGCCACAGGTAAGATGGCTGAGCGTTAAGCGGTGGATTGTAGCCCCATGCACAGAGGTTCAAGTCCTCTTCTTATCAAGTCTCGAGGTGTATACATGTCAGATTGCAAATCTGAAGTAGTAGGTTAGACCCTGCCGGGGCTTTCCCCCGCCCTTTTAGAGGCGGGCGGGGGAAAGGTTAGACAGATGCTTGTTGGTTTAAGCGCTTAGCTGTTAACTAAGAGTTTGTAGGATCGAGGCCTTCCTGTCTAGTAAGGCTTTAGCTTAATTAAAGCGTCTGTTTTGCATACAGAAGATGTGGGTTAATATCCTGCAAGTTTTAGCAGGGGCTGGGAGATTTTCACTCCCGCTTAGGGCTTTGAAGGCCCTTGGTCTGAGTGCTATCCTAAGCCCCTTAGGGGGTTAGTAAGGCCGAGATGGCAGGGGTGAGAGGGAGGAGGCAGATTGTGATTGCAGTTGAAGCGGCGAGGGGGTATGTCAGTTGAGTGGAAGGAAAGCGCCAGGGGGTCATACCTGTGAGGTTGTTGGGAGAAATAGTAAGGGATATTGCGTAAGAGAGGCGGAGATAGAAGTATAGGCTAAGAAGGGCTGAAAGGGCTGCGAGGGTTGCGGCGGGGGCGAGGTCTTGTTTAGTTAGTTCTTGGAGGATTAGTCATTTTGGTATGAAGCCTGTAAGAGGGGGGAGGCCCCCCAGTGAGAGGAGGATGAGGGGTGTTAGAGCTGTTAGAGCGGGGGCTTTTGATCATGATGTAGCGAGGGTATTAATATTTGTAGCTTTGTTGAGTTTAAATAGGAGAAATGTTGAGAATGTTATAACGAGGTAGGTTAGAAGGGCGAGGAGTGTAAGGGAGGGGGAGAATTGTAGAACAAGAATTATTCAGCCCAGGTGAGCGATTGATGAGTATGCAAGAATCTTACGGAGTTGTGTTTGGTTTAATCCGCCTCAGCCCCCAATAAGGGTGGAAGTGAGGCCTAAAATAATAAGGAGTGTTGAGTTTGAGGGCTGAATTTGAAGAATCAGGGCAAAGGGGGCAAGTTTTTGTCAGGTTGAAAGGATTAAGCCTGTGGTGAGATCCAGGCCTTGTAAAACTTCGGGGAGTCAAGCATGAAGAGGGGCTAGGCCAATTTTGAGGGCAAGTGCAATGGTAATTATAGTGTTTGGGAGGGGGTGTGTAATTTGTTGGATGTCTCATTGGCCTGTTAGTCAAGCGTTAGTGACGCTTGCAAATAGGAGGGTAGCCGCAGCAGCAGCTTGGGTTAAAAAATATTTGGTTGTAGCTTCGATTGCGCGGGGGTGGTGGTGTTGGGCTATTAGGGGAATAATGGCTAGTGTATTTATTTCAAGGCCTATTCAGGCGAGGAGTCAGTGGGAGCTAGCAAATGTAATTGTGGTGCCAAGGCCTAAACCAAAGAGAAGAATGGCTAAGATGTAAGGATTCATTAGTGAAGGAAGGGGTTTAACCAACATGTTTGGGGTATGGGCCCAAAAGCTTATTTAGCTGACTTTACTAGGAAGTGGTGTAGTGGAAGCACTAAGAGTTTTGATCTCTTCAGGTAGGGTTCGAGCCCCTTCTTTCTAAGGAGTTGGAGGGAGTTTAACCCTCATGATTCACTCTATCAAAGTGGCCCTTTATTTCAGGCACAGCTCCGGGCTATAGTTGGGGGGGCAGTCCTGTTAATGCAATTGGAAGGGAGAGGTGTCAAATAACCAGGGCTAGGGTTAAGGGTAAAAAATTTTTTCAAATTAGGTGCATGAGTTGATCATAACGAAATCGGGGGTAAGAAGCACGAACTCATAGAAAGAGGACGGAGAGAAGAGTGGCTTTTATTATGAGGTTTGTTGTTGTAATTTCGGGGGCCATGTGTAGGATGGAGGTGCCCATAAATAGGGTTGCAGAGAGGGTGTTTATCAGGAGAATATTGGCGTATTCAGCGAGGAAAAAGAGGGCGAAAGGGCCTCCTGCATATTCGACGTTAAAGCCAGAGACGAGTTCGGACTCGCCTTCTGTAAGATCGAAGGGGGCTCGGTTTGTCTCTGCAAGGGTGGAAATGTATCACATAGCGGCTAAAGGTCAGGCGGGGATAATTAGTCATACGCTTTCTTGGGCCACGCTAAATGTTTGTAGGGTAAAGCCTCCAGTAAAAATAATAGCATTTAGAAGAATCAACCCTAGACTAACTTCGTAGGAGATGGTTTGTGCGACGGCTCGGAGGGCTCCGATTAAGGCGTACTTTGAATTGGAGGCCCATCCTGAGCCAAGAATAGAATAAACTGCGAGACTAGAAAGGGCAAGTAGAAAAAGGATGCCGAGATTGAGGTCTGCTATAGGGAAGGGAAGGGGCATAGGAGTTCAGAGGGTGAGTGCTAGGGTGAGGGCTAGTATGGGAGTAAGAAGAAAAAGGATAGGGGAGGAGGTGGAGGGCCGAACGGGCTCTTTCAAAAAAAGTTTTAGTCCGTCTGCAATTGGTTGTAGGAGGCCGTAGGGGCCTACAACATTTGGGCCTTTTCGTAATTGCATGTAGCCGAGGACTTTTCGTTCAACGAGAGTAAGGAGTGCAACGGCTAGAAGAACAAACACGATGAGGATTAGAGGGTTGAGGATGGAGGTAATTAGTGTTGAGAGCATAGTTAAAGGGAGGATTTGAACCTCCGTGGAAAGGGCTTAGGTCTTTTGCAGTGTCCGGGCTCTGCCACTTTAACAAGCCATTTTCTGTGGCTAGGGGGTACGCCCTTTTATCCATTTTAGTTGGTTTCAATAGATAAGGGGGAGGCATGCTAGGAGCAGGGGCCTCTTCTTCTCGGTCCTTTCGTACTAGAAAAGATCGTTACATAGATAGAAACTGACCTGGATTACTCCGGTCTGAACTCAGATCACGTAGGACTTTAATCGTTGAACAAACGAACCCTTAATAGCGGCTGCACCATTAGGATGTCCTGATCCAACATCGAGGTCGTAAACCCTCTTGTCGATATGGGCTCTAAAAGAGGATTGCGCTGTTATCCCTAGGGTAACTCGGTCCGTTGATCGGCTATGTGCCGGATCTTGTTGGTCAGAAGTTCTGTTACTTGGAGTTGTAACTCTGGGTTGTGGGGGTGGTGTGCTCCCGGTCCACATGGGGGTTTTTTGTTTCCCCGCGGTCGCCCCAACCAAAGACATTAGGACAGGGGCCAATCAGTTTTGTCCTTTATTTTAGGAGTGCTTAACATGGTCTGCTCTGGCGTCTAAAGCTCCATAGGGTCTTCTCGTCTTATGTTAGTATCCCCGCTTCTGCACGGGGGGATCAATTTTATTGACTGGAAAAAGGAGACAGTCAAGCCCTCGTTATGCCATTCATACAGGTCTTCATTTAAAAGACAAGTGATTGCGCTACCTTTGCACGGTCAAAATACCGCGGCCGTTAAACTTATAGTCACAGGGCAGGCGGGACCTCTCATAATCTAGGGTTCAAGAGGCGATGTTTTTGGTAAACAGGCGAGGCTTGTGTTTGCCGAGTTCCTTCTTTTTCTTTTAGTCTTTCCCGGTCTGCACACCAGTGTGGGGTTAACGGTGAGGAACTAGGGGGTTTTCTAGTTGTTTATTTTTTGCCTAGGGCCCTCTTTGTTTTGGGGCCGTTAATGGTCGGTGAAGGGTTCGTTCCGAGTTACACTTGTGCGGGGAGAGGTATTTTCTCTTATTACTCATATTAGCATAAACGCTTCCATAATGTTATGGAACGGCCTGGTAGGTTTAGGGGGGTGAAGTTATATTATCTTTATTAGAAGGTTGGCTAGGTAATATTCGAGCTTTAACGCTTTCTGAGTAGGTGGCTGCTTTTAGGCCCACTAGAACATTAAACCTTTAAGGTTATTATGATTTTTACCCTCCTTGGAAAGTTGTATTTTGTTTCAAAGGGGCTGTACCCCCTTTGACTAACTCCTTTAATTTCTTTTGTTCGGTGGGAAGGTCTTAAACCAGCTGGAATGAAGAATTTAAAGGGCTGAACTTTTATTCAGTTTTCAGGCAACCAGCTATAACTAGGCTCGGTAGGTTTGTCACCTCTACTCGAAGTTCTTCCCACTCTTTTGCCACAGAGACGGGGGGGTCCTATAAATTAGACTGCCTTGGAGTAGCTCGCTTAGTTTCGGGGTGTCAGACTATAATGCTTTTTGCCTGAGGCTTTCTGGCTAAATCATGATGCAAAAGGTACGAGGGGGGGTCTCTGCTTCTTAGTGCTTTACTAAATTGTTTCATTACTCTTTCAGCTTTCCCTTGCGGTACTTTCTCTGTCGCTCCTGGGTCCTTTTTCGTCGCCCGTACTTAGGTGGAAAAATGGTTTGTTGTTAGCAGGGTGGTGTATTTGGGGGTATAAATAGGGTGGGTTTGGGGTTGAGGGGGGGGGGCTAGCTGTTGGGCGTCAGGGTGACCCGGTTTGCACGGGTGACTTCTCAGCGTAAGGGAGATGCTTTTCTAGCTTAGCTACACTCTGATTTTTCCAAGTGCACCTTCCGGTACACTTACCATGTTACGACTTGCCTCCCCTTTACCGGTAAAGTATATTATTTATAGGGTGTTGTTGGCTTGGGGAGAGTGACGGGCGGTGTGTGCGCGCTTCAGGGCCGATTTCAGCGGAACGCTCTATTTTCTGCTTACTACTAAATCCTCCTTCTAATATAAATTTCATTACATTGTTCGTATTTCCTGTGGTAGGAAATGTAGCCCATTTCTTCCCCTCTCATATGCTACACCTCGACCTGGCGTTTTGAGTTATGCTAGTTTTGCTTACTGTAACTCCTTCAAAGGGTAAGCTGACGACGGCGGTATATAGACGGGAATGACAAGAGAGGGTGAGGTTTAACGGGGGTTATCAGTTCTAGAACAGGCTCCTCTAGGGGGATCTAAAGCACCGCCAAGTCCTTTGGGTTTTAAGCTAGTGCTCGTAGTACCCGGGCGGATAGCGGGTGTAAAGGGCTATCAAGGTTTAGGGCTGGGCATAGTGGGGTATCTAATCCCAGTTTGTTTCGCAGCTTTCGTGGGGTCGGGGGTATAAAGCCACTTTCGTAGTGGGGCTTCTTGCTCTCGGGTACGTATAACAGTTCTGAGGGCGTTCGGCTTTAGTTTAAGAACTTCCTAACCACTCTTTACGCCGATGTCTATCAACTTGAGCCGCTCGTATAACCGCGGTGGCTGGCACGAGTTTTACCGGCTCTCTTGGCTTTAACTAAGTCAAGTTTTCACTCATGGCTTAATGTTTATCACTGCTGAGTTCCCTTAAGGGTGTGGCTAAGCAAGGTGTCATGGGCTGCGGGGAGTGCGCCTGATACCGGCTCCTTGTTTTCGGGTAGAAAACTGTGGGCATTCTCACAGGGAGGCGGAGACTTGCATGTGTAAATTTAGTCAAAGCTGACAGTAAAGTCAGGACCAAGCCTTTGTGCTTACGGGGCCTTTCTAGGGTCCGTCTTAACATCTTCAGTGTTATGCTTTAGTTAAGCTACGCTAGC